TTCTGATCAAACAATAAATTGTCAGCAAAGTTGTTTCTTTTTTGTTTTCTTCAAATCCAAAGAATTTTTATTACTTTATACACAGGTCATCGATTCAAGATTGGATAAAAAAAGGGGGGAATCCTCATTTTTGGCATTTTTTACAAAAAAATTATCAAAAAAAAAAAATGAAAGGTTCAAATCATTTTATCGACATGAGTGTTATATATCGAAAAAATAAATTCTGTAGTAAAATATTAAAATAATAGTAGAAAGCGTACCATCTTGTGCCCGGACTTGAAACAAACGGTTTAGCTTTAACCATGTTAATGGTCCCCCATTATTGGTTCGTAGAGGATCAAAGTGGATTTACCAATGAATGACGAAATGCTATGGTTCTTCAATATGATTTTTAAATTTAGTCATAAGTAATTCGCGAGATGATGTACCTTTTTTTTTCGTAGTTTTAACGAGAAAAGTACAGTTGGTTATATCCAACCTATTCTTGAAATAAACAACTCGCACACACTCCCTTTCCAAAAAAAATCAATACACCAAGCACTACACTTAGATTTATTGGATTTGTTGCTAAAATATCGGTATTAAATCCGAAACTCCCCGCGGATGGCCAGTAACCCAAGGAAATGAAAGAATCGGTTATATTTTTCATATTATCTCCTTTTCTAGATAAAATTAATTATCTATTTTTTATTTATTTATATGTTTCTTTTTTACTTACTCTTTATAATTTTTTCAATTGACAATTTCCAAAAAACAATAAGAACTATACTTATTAGATTCGAATTAGGTACCAAGGTTGATGTCAATTGCTTTTCCTTTGTTGGAACAATTTCTAAAACGAGTTCCATTGAACCTTGAATTAAGAAGAGGAAAGAGTCACTATGCTAATTCCTCATCCACAAATAAGTCTCTCCCCATACATAGGGTATTGTACCAACGAATAAATAATTGTAAGAGTGAAAGGTTCATAAAATTAGAAAAAGCACGAACAGAAAGTTCAAAGAAATAAAAAAGAATACATAGTGTTTGTTTTTTTTTAGGATTCAAATTAAACAAAAGGATTTGCAAATAAAAGTGCTAATGCTACAACCAATCCATAAATGGTTAAAGCTTCCATAAAAGCCAGACTAAGTAATAAAGTCCCTCGTATTTTTCCCTCCGCCTCAGGTTGTCTCGCAATCCCTTCTACAGCTTGGCCTGCAGCAGTACCTTGACCAATCCCAGGCCCAATAGAAGCAAGCCCTACGGCCAATCCAGCAGCAATAACGGAAGCGGCAGAAATAAGTGGATTCATGATAAGCTCCTCACACCAAAATAAAGAAATGGTTAATGATACAATCAACCAATGAATTATAACTTATTATTCCATTGCTAAGATTTATACAGTCGAAGTAACTAAAAACTCCGAATTGAAATAATAATATGATTGAATCATCAGAACTATTTGAATATCTTTTTTTTTAGTTCCTATCCATCCACGTAGTTTTTGTGAATCCATACTATACTCCTGTCATTCTTCCTTTTCTTGATTGAATCTTGGTATTCATTCAATAGTCAATTCACAACTACAGACGAAACGGAAGGACTTCAACTAGAATCCATATCTAAATTACCAGTAGTAGAGCATATCTTTAGTTCATATATAACTAGTTAATACCTAATATCACATATACTTGTGTTTCTTACCTAATGTAAACCTCTTATTAGTATTTTAGAGTCAATCGGATTCGAGAACCATTCTTCGAAACATAGACAAGTGTTGTCTTATAGTAATTCGATTCAATACGTCTAATTCGACTCCACACTCCCCTAACAAATACATTTTTTTTCATCTCTTTTTTTTGTAAATCCTTTCCTACTAATATCGTAATCTTTTTTTTTCCTATTACTCTCTAGATCTTATATATTTTCCTTATTTATATATTATTTTTCTATTTTTATTCCCTAAATAGATTATCTTGGGCCATGTATATATTGCCTTAAGCTAAACTATTTCTAAAACTAATCAATGATGACCCTCCATGGATTCGCCTATATAAGCTGCAGCTAAAGTTGCAAAAATAAGAGCTTGAATACCACTTGTAAATAATCCAAGGAACATAACAGGTATAGGAACTACTAAAGGTACTAAAGAAACAAGAACAACAACTACTAATTCATCAGCTAATATATTTCCGAAAAGTCGAAAGCTAAGTGATAAAGGTTTTGTGAAATCTTCTAAGATATTAATGGGTAAAAGAATTGGAGTTGGTTGAATGTATTTACCAAAATAACCTAATCCCTTTTTTGTAAGACCCGCATAAAAATATGCTACTGATGTGAGTAAAGCTAAAGCAACAGTAGTATTTATATCATTTGTGGGTGCGGCTAACTCTCCATGAGGTAACTGTATGATTTTCCACGGTAAAAGAGCCCCTGACCAATTCGAAACAAAAATAAACAGAAACATAGTTCCAATAAAGGAAACCCATTGACCGTATTCTTCTCCAATCTGGGTTTTACTCACGTCTCGAATGAATTCAAGGACATATTCGAATAAATTCTGACCGTCAGTAGGAATGGTTTGTGGATTCCGAACAGCTATAATAGATGAACCTAATAAGATAGCAATTACAACCCAAGAAGTAATAAGTACTTGGGCATGGACTTGAAAACCTCCTATTTGCCAATAGAAATGTTGGCCGACCTCGACACCAGATATATCGTATAACCCCTTTAGTGTGTTGATAGAACATAAAAGAACATTCATATTGCCCCCTGAAAGAAATAGAACTAAAAAAAAAAAATTATTTTGATTCGACCGTCTTTTTTTTTTATTTTAGACTTGCCTTGAGTTGTATATTTTTTTGATACCAACTTATTACAATATCCTTAATTATTTTTATCTCTTTTGTGCGATTCAGGAATAGTAACCAATTCAATAAATCTAGGAAGTCCTACAAAAATAGATTTATATTATTATTAATCAAGGATTTCGTATAGAGCTTGAATGGCCTTCACAAATTGCAAATACTAATTTGTTAAGAATTAATCGAATTGAAGCTATAGCGTCATCATTAGCTGGAATCAAAATATCTGCGAGATCTGGGTCACAATTTGTATCAATTAAACAAATCGTTGGAATTCCTAAAGTGATACATTCTTCAAGAGCCCTGTATTCTTCTTGCTGATCAACGATTATTACAATATCGGGCAACCCTGTCATATATTTAATCCCGCCCAGATATGTTTGTAAGTGAGATAATTGTCTCTTCAACATAGCGGCATCTCTTTTCGGAAGACGGTTGAGTCCCTCCGTCTTTTGTTCCGTTCTCAAGTCCCTGAACTTATGAAGTCTAGTTTCTGTAGTGGACCAATTCGTCAACATACCACCGAGCCACTTTTTATTAACATAGTGGCACCGGGCCCTTATTGCAGCCCGTACTACTGAATCAGCTGCTTTATTTTTGGTACCAACAATTAAGAATTGTTTTCCCCTACTTGCTGCATCAAAAACTAAATCACAAGCTTCTGATAAAAAACGAGCAGTTCGAGTAAGATTTATAATATGAATACCTCTACGCTTTGATGAGATATAAGGTGCCATTCTAGGATTCCATTTCCTAGTACCATGACCAAAATGAACGCCTGCTTCCATCATCTCTTCCAAATGGATGTTCCAATATCTTCTTGTCATTTCTCCCCACACTTCCTCTCTTTTTTTTTTCTTAAAAAAAAAAGAGATGAGGTACCCTGAAATAGAAATAAAAAATTGTTCCAATGAAACCTTATCTTCTACCTCTACCGGGGATTGGCCGTTGATACACGATCCAAGCCATTATTCATTTATTTCTATTCGTTATTATCTTTATTAATATTACCAAATCAAATGACTGCAGATAGGTAACAGGATGAATCTGCTCTTATAAATTGAAAAATCCTAGAAATGATTGTTCTGATCTACCATTTAAATTCTTTGAAATGCAAAAATCGAATAATTCTCTGTAGTGGAACAAAATATCTCTCATTTCCCCCTCGAATAAATTCTTCTTTTGAATTTCCAAAGGAATGTTATTATGTTGTCTTGAGCGATGCGCTAATCCTTTGAATCCGGTACCAACGGGTATCATCCCTCCTAGGACAACATTTTCTTTCAGACCTTTCAGCCAATCTATACGACCTCGGAGAGCGGCTTTTGCCAAAACTCGAGCAGTTTCTTGAAAACTTGCTTCGGATATGAAACTTTGCGTATTTAGAGATGCTTTCGTTATTCCCAATAATATAGCTCGGTAATAGATCGGTTCTTCCAAAGCACGCCCCGTTCGTTCCGCTCGCAAGACTCCAATTAGCTCTCCAGGTAAAAAAACATTAGACATTCCGTCTTCTGAAACCAATACTTTTGATGTTATTTGACGTACAATAATTTCTATATGTCTATTATGGATCTCCACCCCCTGGGATCGATAAACCTTTTGTATCTTATTAACTAAAGAAATACGGCTTTGCACTATAGTGAGTTCAGCACCAATTAAAAATCCCCAAGGAATTCCAAGAATTCTTGTTATACGCTCGTTCCAACCCTCAACTCTCTTTTCTAGGCTCATCGATATGGAATCAATCGAACGCACTTCTAACACTTGTTCCACTTTTGGAAGACCCTGCGTTATATCACCAGATCTTGATTTTTCATATATAAAGGTAACTAACGTATCTCCTTCATAAATGATTTCTCCATAATGGAGATGAACAGTTGCTCCTGAAGTGGCCAAATAAGGCTTAGCTAATCTTATTACTACAGAATCAACCTGAACAATTAAAATTTGACCCGATTTTAGGTGTGGTCCGTTTTTGGCTATACATACATTTTCACAAATAAACTGTCCAAGGCTAATTCTTGTGAGTGTTTCATCACAATAATTATGATAATAATTCTGATGGAGAAAAAACCAAGTCAAATTGAATGTATTCAAAACCATGTTACTACACGGATCAGGATTTAAAAGCCTCCCTTTTTCATCCATTAAATAATAGTTAAATACCTCAAAAGTCTGTTTTAAATTGTAAAGTTCCAAATAGTTAGTTATCGAGGTCTGATTATGAGTTATTAACTGAGAAAAGGAATAAAAATTTAAAATTTGAGGGACTGCTCCTAAAGGTCCTAATGAATTCCTAATTGAAATTAGAGAATCTTTTTTAATTGATTCTTTTATCACATTATAATATTTTCCATCATTGAATGGATCCATTTGAAAACAATTAGATGCTGACAAAATTATCAAAGATTGCCGTTCTTTATTCCGATTTATATTTAACAACGTACGAATAGTTCCTTGATTTTGACTAAGGGATTGTTGAACCCTTGCCTTGGAATAAAGAGAATCCAATGGATTGCTATTGGTGTAATCAGACTCATTATTGAAGATCAATCCTGAACCTGAGGGGTCTTCCCTTTTTCTGATATACGAAATATGGGATTTCACTAAGTCTATTCTTAGGAAATTTCGAACTAAACTCAGACCATTTGTCCTTACTTCAACAAAGGAAGCGAGGGCTTCTTTGATAGAAGAACTTTTTTTGTCTTGGTCCCAATTCAACACTAAACAAGTCCGAACTAATTGAATACTTGTCCCAGAAATTCCCCGAATTGGTTTACCATTTCCATAAAGGATATAATTGACAACTTTAAGTTTCAGATTATCCCTTTCTTGCAACGAATCCTGTGGGAAAAGTGTTACTAAATTTATACCATTTGCTATTTCATATATGATTACAGGTCGAACCAAAACAAAATACTTTTTTTTGGTAGGTGTGATGCATTGTACATAAATCCAATTTTTCAATTTTTTGAATTTCTTAGAATTTTTTTTTACCCTTTCCGGTGATATCAAGATACCACTTTGTCGGGATATCTTATCCATCTCTCCAGGAAAATGTATATTTCCAGAAAATATTTTAAGTTCAATCTTTTTTTTTTTTTTCTCCACGCGTACCAATCCGCCTACTCGGCTTCTTGTACTTAAAGTGATTGGTGTATCTACTCCAATGAGACTATTGTTCCGTACCATTATGGAACAAGATTCAGGTAAAATATGCACTTCCTCGGGAATGAAAAAAAATGGATCTACTTTTATTTGGTATTTTGGCTTAAATTCTTTGACTCCAATCAAATCTTCTTTTTTGAGGATTGAATGCACCCCTATAGTCCCATATTTAGTAATTCCTAAACTATTTCTTCTATATTGAGGATCATCGAAATAAGCAAAAATACAATTTCTATGAAAAAGACCATTTATGGATATTTCAATCGAAATGCTAGAACGGGGCAGTAATTCTTTTTCTCGTTCTTGAAGTGATTCAAATTGAATGATGAATCTATTTCTTCGCTTCTTTGCCAATAAATCACAATTCCCTTGGAAAATGCAAGGATATATAAGATTACAATAACCCGTACATATGATTCGATTTAGTTCTGAATAATTAGGAATTCCGCTTTCTTTTTTACCAAAAAGATTTGAACTAAAAAATTTGTGTCTTACTTGATCATTATTTACTGAAAGGATAGAACTAGATCTTTCTTCGACAGAAAGAGAATGAACGTTAATTTGATCTTGATCCTTATAGAGTGAAAGAATTACACGGGATATACACCAACCCCCTGATAATACCCATAAATGACTTGTTTTTGGTAAAAGATGTACATTACTATATGTAAATTCGGGTGCATGGTACACATCGGTACTCCAATGCATTTCTCCCTCTGAGTCAGAATAAATATGTTTTCGAACCCTTTCTTTAAAATTGAAAGTGTATGTTCCCGCACGAATCTCAGCAATCACTTGTTCTGATTCTACATATTGATCATTTTGAACTAAAAGAAAACTTTTTTGTGGAATAGTAACCTTATGTAGAATATCCTCACTCTCAATAGTTACATACAAGTCGATATAACATAAAAAGGCAGGATGTCCATGACGCGTACGTGTGGGATGAACCCAATTCTCATTGAATTTTATTTTTCCATTAGAAGGAGCTCGTATATGTTCTGCAGTACCCCCTGTGAATACTCCGCCAGTATGAAAAGTTCTTAATGTTAGTTGAGTGCCCGGTTCCCCAATAGATTGACCTGCAATAATACCTACAGCTTCTCCCAATTCGACCAGATCGCCATGAGTAGGACTTCGTCCATAACATAATCGGCAGATCCAAGATGTACTCCTACAAGTAAAGGGGGTCCGAATAGATATTGGTTGTGTTTGAAAGGTTATAAAGCGATTGATAAGTCCAATACCAATATCTTGGTTTTTAATGCCAACGCATCGCGGGCCTATATATATATCGTCTGCTAATACCCGACCCATTAATGTTTGGATAAAAATCCTTTCTGGCATCATCCCATTTCGGGGACTCACAGAAATCCCTCGGATGGTGCCACAATCTGTTCTACGTACAACAATGTGTTGAACTACTTCAACAAGTCTGCGTGTAAGATATCCAGCATCCGATGTTCGTACAGCAGTATCC